TCTTTTTTTGAATATACTCGAAACAAGGACTAGGTTGTGTAATGACAATACTACAAACGAATACTTACCCCCAATGTATGATCCTTTCTTGAACGGACCATATCGGAGAACAATAACAAAAAGCCTTTCACCTTCAATCATAAAAATACAAAAAACTTCGATAGACAATTTCATAGAGAAAGTTGGGATAAATCGAATTCATGGTATCGTTCTTCCTGATACTGATTACCATAAAACGGAACAGAAAATAGATCAATTTGATAAAGAACCATTATCAACCGAAATTGTTGATTTCTTTTCTTTCATCAATGAATTTGGTAAAGAATCAGGATCTAATTTGAATTCGAGGGGTCTTTCTGTATTTTCAGACGAAGAAGAAGAAGAAGGAAGAAAAGAAATCAGTAAAAAAGTGCCTCGATGGTTATACAAATTAACCAGCGAGTTGGAACACGAATCAGGAGAAGATCAAGGAAACGGACAATTAGATCCTGGAATTCGCTCAAGAAACGCCAAATTGGTAGTAATTTTGGATGGTACCGAGGGGGAGGGGGAGGGGGAGACTGAGGATAGTGAGGAAACAGGCCAAGTAACTTTGATAGACTATGCACAACAATCAGATTTTCGGCGAGGCATAATCTACGGTTCTATACGTGCTCAAAGGCGTAAAATGGTTATTTGGAAACTGTTTCAACCACATGCGCGTTCCCCTCTTTTTTGGGGCAGAGAAAAAAAATCCCTTCTTTTTTCTCTTTTTTCTTTTGATATCTCTGGGCTAATTAAACGAATTTTTAGAAATTGGGTAGGGAAAGGGCCAGCATTCCAAATTGTCGAGTATACAGAAGAGCAAACAAAAAGAGAAGAAAAAACAGAGAAGGACAAAAAAGAAGAAGAGAAGGACAAAAAAGAAGAGAAGGAGAGCGAGAGAATGGGGATAGCAGAGGCCTGGGAGACCACTCCATATGGGCAAGAAGTAAGAGGTTGCACGTTAATAATTCATTCTATTTTTAGAAAATATATTCTATTACCTTCATTGATAATAGCGAAAAATATTGGACGTACGCTACTATTGCAACTTCCTGAATGGTATGAGGATTTACAGGAATGGGATAGGGAGACGCATATTAAATGTACCTATAATGGTCTTCCATTGTCCGAAACAGAATTTCCGAAAGATTGGTTGACAGATGGTATTCAGATAAAAATATTATTTCCTTTCCGTCTGAAACCTTGGCATAGATCTAAACTCCGATTCTCTCATAAAGATCTAATAATGAAAAAGAAAGAAGAAAAAGAGGATTTTTGTTTTTTAACAGTTTGGGGACTGGAAACCGAACTTCCTTTTGGTTCTCCCCGAAAACGACCCGCCTTTTTTAAACCCATTTTTAAGGAACTCGAAAAAAAAATTGGAAAATTTCAAAAGAAATCTTTTCGACTTCTAAAAATTTTGAAAAGAAAAATAAGATTACCTCGAAAAGTTTCAAAAGAAACAAAAAAATGGGTTCGAAAAAGTGTCATTTTTTTAAAAAAAATAAGAGAAGAACTCTTCAAAATCAATCCAATTCTCTTATTTCGATCAAGAAAAGTAGAAGTATATGAATCGAGTGAAACTAAAAAAGAAAGAGATCCCATAATCAGCAATCAGATGATTCATGAATCATCTAGTCAAATCGCATCTCCAGGTTGGACAAATTCTTCATTGACCGAAAAAAAAATGAAGGACCTGACTGATAGAACAAATACAATTAGAAATCAAATAGAAATAATTACAAAAGAGAAAAAAAAAGTAACTCCAGAAATAAATATTAGTCTTAACAAAACAAGTTATAATGCTAAAAGATTAGAAAAATGGAAAATATTAAAAAGAAGAAATACTCGATTAATCTGTAAATTCACCTTTTTTCTAAAATTTTGCATTGAAAGCATCTACACAAATATACTTGTCTCTATCATTAATATTCTCAGAAGCAAGATAAAATTCTTTCTTATTTTAACAAAAATAATTAGGAATAAATCCATTTACAATAAAAAAAATCAAAATCCAATTGAGTTTATTTCGACTATAAAAAAGTCACTTTATAATATTAGTAATAGTAAGAAAAATTCACATATTTTTTCTGACTTATCGTACTTGTCACAAGCATATGTATTTTACAAATTATCACAAACCCAAGTTATTAACTTGTATAAATTAAAATCATTTCTTCAATATCAAGAAATCCCTTTTTTTCTTAAGCCTGAAATAAAGGATTCTTTTGAAACACAAGGAATAGTTCATTCTAAATTAAGGGATAACAGACTTCCGAGTTCTGAAATGAATCAATGGAAAAACTGGTTAAGAGGACATTATCAATACGATTTATCTCAGATCAGATGGTCTGAATTAATACCACAACAATGGCGGAATAGAGTTTATCAACGTCGTATGGGTAAAAGGAAAAATGATTCCAAAAAACCAAATATTTTGGAATTCTATTCATTATCGAATCAAAAATATCATTTTCCAGAAGACGATCAAGATGATCTTTTCTCATTCTCATATAAATCTATTACTTTTTCCTTTTATCAACGTAAAAGGAAAAATTTCAGCAAATGGAATTCATATGAAAAAGACCAATTAATTGATGAAAAAGACCAATTAATTGATTCCAAAAAACCAAATATTTTGGAAGTCTATTCATTATCGAATCAAAAAGAGAATTTTCCAAAATCCTATAAATATGATCTTTTCTCATATAAATCTATTAATTCTGAAAATAAAAAGGACTCATTTATTTATAGATCACCGTTTGAAGGAAATAAGAATCAAGATTCTCTAGGAAAGGGCGATATTCTATATATGGAAAAAACTCCCGATAGGAAATATTTGGATTGGAAAATTCTCCATTTTGATCTTAGACAAAAAGCCGATATTGAGGCCTGGATCACGATCGATGCCAATAGGAATCAAAATACTAAGATTGGTACTAATAATTCTCAAATAATTGATAAAAAAAACATTTTTTATCTTATGATTCCAGAAATGAATCTACCAACCCCCCCAAAAGAATTTTGGGGTTGGATGGGGATGAATGCAAAACGTCCCATATTGAATCCGGAACTTTGGTTCTTCCCAGAATTTTTGTTACTTTATAATACATATAAAACGAAACCTTGGTTTATACCAAGCGAATTACTTCTTTTAAATTTGAATAGAAATGCAGATAGTAATGAAAATCAAAAGATTAATGAAAATCAAAAGATTAATGAAAATCAAAAGATTAATGAAAAGCAAAAGATTAATGAAAAGCAAAAGGGAAGTTTTTTGATACCATCGAATAATAAAATAAATCAAGAAGAAACCACAAGCCAAGGGGAAGGGGATCTTGGATCCGTTCTTTCAAACCAACAAAAAGATATTGAAGAAGATTCTGCGGGATCGGACATGAAAAAAGGTAAAAAGAAAAAACAATCCAAAAGTCCCATGGAAGCAGAACTCTATTTGTTCCTGAAACGTTGTTTTCTTTTTCAATTGAGCTGGAGCGAGACTTTTGATCAAAGAATGATCAATAATATTAGGGTATATGGTTTCCTGCTTAAACTAATAGATACAAAAACAAAAAAAGTTTCTATAGCCTCGATTCGAAGAGGAGAAATGAGTTTGGATATAATGCTGATTCAGAAGAATTTCACTCTTCCAGAATGGATGAAAGGGAGAATATTGATTATCGAACCCGTTCGTCTGTCTGTAAAAAACGATGGACAATTTATTATGTATCAAACCATCGGTATTTCGTTGGTTCATAAGAGTAAGCACCAAACTAATCAACGATACCGAGAGCAAAGATATGTTGCTAAGAATCATTTTGATGAATCTATTCCACCACATGAAAGAATAACAAGAAATAGAGACAAAAATCATTTGGATTTGCTTGTTCCTGAAAATATTTTATCGTTTAGGCGTCGTAGAAAATTAAGAATTCTAAGTTGTTTCAATTCAAAGAATAGGAATGATGTAGATAGAAATCCTGTATTTTGCAACGAAAAGAATAGCAGCCAAGTTCTAGGTGCCAGTAATCACCTTGATAGAGAGACAAATCCATTAATGAAATTGAAGTTCTTTCTTTGGCCTAATTATCGATTAGAAGATTTAGCTTGTATGAATCGTTATTGGTTTGATACCAATAATGGCAGTCGTTTCAGTATGTTAAGGATACGTTTGTATCCACGATTGAAAATTCGTTGATAGTACATTTTTCCTATATCTCCTCTACTATATAGGATATATGAAAGCAAATAAATACACACATCACACGTCCTGTCTTACATTTCATTCTAAATATCCAATACTAAATGAATAATTATGAATTCGATCTAGAAATGAATCAACAGAACCTTCTTCATTTTAGGTCTAAATTCTTCGCTTTTGTGAATACGAAAATGTGCCAATCCTTTTCTCTCCCTATCTAAATCTAATTTTCAATTGGATTGATTCATTTGAATTGATAAAATTCGGAGTTTCGAAAGAAATTTGGATTAGATTATTGTATCTACCACATGAAAATGAATGACATTATTATTACTGATCGGTAAAATCCATATCTGTAAAAAGGGAGAGGAGGCATTTTTTTATGGTAAGAAATTCATTCATTTCGGTTATTTCTCAAAAAGAAAACGAAGAAAACAGAGGGTCTGTTGAATTTCAAGTATTCAGTTTCACCACTAAGATAAGGAGACTTACTTCACATTTGGAATTGCACAAAAAAGACTATTCATCTCAGAGAGGTTTGCGAAAAATTTTGGGAAAACGTCAACGACTACTGGCTTATTTGTCAAAAAAAAATAGCGTACGTTATAAAGAATTAATTGGTCAGTTGGATATTCGAGAGACAAAAACTCGTTAATTTAAAGAGTGATATCATTTGAACTTATTCGTTTCCATTTTGATGAACTTCTTTTTACTTTCAGCAATTCATGGAAGAATGACTCGATAAAAAACTTATGATTGCACCAACTACAAGAAAAGACCTCATGATAGTCAATATGGGCCCTCACCACCCATCAATGCATGGTGTTCTTCGACTTATCGTTACTCTCGATGGTGAAGATGTTATTGACTGTGAACCAATATTGGGTTATTTACACAGAGGAATGGAGAAAATTGCGGAAAACCGAACAATTATACAATATTTGCCTTATGTAACACGTTGGGATTATTTAGCTACTATGTTCACAGAAGCAATAACCGTAAATGGACCCGAACAACTAGGCAATATTCAAGTACCTAAAAGGGCTAGCTATATCAGAGCCATTATGTTGGAGTTGAGTCGTATAGCTTCCCATTTGTTATGGCTTGGCCCTTTTATGGCAGATATTGGGGCACAGACCCCCTTCTTCTATATTTTTCGAGAACGAGAATTGATATATGACCTATTCGAAGCTGCCACCGGTATGCGAATGATGCATAATTATTTTCGTATCGGAGGAATAGCTGCTGATCTACCTCATGGATGGATAGAGAAATGTTTGGATTTTTGCGATTATTTTTTAAGAGGGGTTGCTGAATATCAAAAGCTTATTACACGGAATCCCATTTTTTTAGAACGAGTTGAGGGCGTAGGCATTATTGGAGGAGAAGAAGCACTAAATTGGGGTTTATCAGGACCAATGCTACGAGCTTCCGGAATACAATGGGACCTTCGTAAAGTTGATCATTATGAGTGTTATGACGAATTTGATTGGGAGGTTCAATGGCAAAAAGAAGGGGATTCATTAGCTCGTTATTTAGTACGAATCAGTGAAATGACAGAATCCATAAAAATTATCCAACAGGCTCTGGAAGGAATTCCAGGGGGGCCCTTTGAGAATTTAGAAATCCGACGCTTTGATAGAATAAAAGATACTGAATGGAATGATTTTGAATATCGATTTATTAGTAAAAAACCTTCTCCAACTTTTGAATTGTCCAAACAAGAACTTTATGTAAGAGTCGAAGCACCAAAAGGAGAATTGGGAATTTTTCTAATAGGAGATCAGAGTGTTTTTCCTTGGAGATGGAAAATTCGCCCACCGGGTTTTATCAACTTGCAAATTCTGCCTCAGTTAGTTAAAAGAATGAAATTGGCTGATATTATGACGATACTAGGTAGTATAGATATCATTATGGGAGAAGTTGATCGTTGAAATGATAATTGATAATACAACAGAACTCCAAGCTATCCATTCGTTTTCCAGATTGGAATTCTTCAAAGAAGTCTATGGGATCATATGGGTGCTTGTCCCTATTTTGACTCTTGTATTAGGAATCACATTAGGTGTACTAGTAATTGTTTGGTTAGAAAGAGAAATATCTGCAGGGATACAACAACGTATTGGACCTGAATACGCCGGCCCCTTGGGAATTCTTCAAGCTCTAGCAGATGGCACAAAACTACTTTTCAAAGAGAATCTTTTTCCATCTAGAGGGAATACTCGTTTATTCAGTATCGGACCATCCATAGCAGTCATATCCATTTTACTAAGTTATTCAGTAATTCCTTTTGGTTATCGCCTTATTCTATCCGATCTTAGTATTGGTGTTTTTTTATGGATCGCTGTTTCAAGTCTTGCTCCCGTTGGACTTCTTATGTCGGGATATGGATCAAATAATAAATATTCCTTTTTAGGTGGTTTAAGAGCTGCTGCTCAATCAATTAGTTATGAAATACCATTAACTCTATGTGTATTATCAATATCTCTACGTGTGATTCGGTGAGACATAAAATTTCCCCTATTTCTTTTAAGAAAGTTAAATGAGTTGAATATATTTTCTTTTTTATTCAGCATTCGGGTTGATGAACTAAACCAGATAGTTATATGAGTGAAATAAAACGACTTTTGAATTTGCAGTTAACGGGATTGAATCTCATTTCCTATGTACAAGAATGAAATGAAAGTAAATATAAGCAAAGCAGTCGAGACTGTTTACCCCAAGATTGGTTGATTAGTCATCATGGCTTGAAGCGGGTTCAAAAGATCAACTGTATGGAGTTTTTACTATCTATTAACATAGATGTATTACCATAATGGAAGGTTAACAAAAATGAGTGGATGGTTAGGAAGACCAAGATACGCAAAGGATTAGTAATGGAGATTTTGTAAATTATCCAACAGGATATTTCTGGACCTAAAAGGAATTCAAATTGGGGCTTTAAGTTGGTAGAAACGATTAAGAAGTACTCCCCATGATTTCGATCCAGAGTATGTTCCTATCCACTGATTAAGTAAATAACTATCAAGAACGAAGTAATCTTTTACTTTGATAATGTCCCCCTTTTCTGAGAAAGGAGAATAGGAATGAAATAAACTCGAAAGAATAGAATTGAAAAAAAAAAAGAGATCTTTTGTTATTCTTTCTTTCCTATAATACCTATTTTATTTAGAGAGATAGAATTCTTGTCATGATGCATGAACTAATGCAATGCCTAATTCTTATTCGTAATGAAAAATGATAGGTTGAAATAGCTATGTGATATTCCTCCAAAA